ACACGCATTATTTTAATAGTGTAAATAAGCGCATTTTGGGCCCCAAATCAACTACTAGAGATTTTCCTGTTTCCGGGGGGTTTTCAGGAGTCTTAATGATATCTCGAGTTGTGGGGGGGTAGGGGGGGTTTTCCGCGCAGAAACCGGGGCCATATTAGGTATCTTTCGATTGAAAAACCACTATTTATGCTCTTGATATTATAATATGCAATTCCTGTGTAAAGTCTTTTCAACACTCATACTATTTACCTGCTTCATTCGTTATGGGCTCACGCTTGTTAGTCATTACCGTGTGCACTCTGAAATGTCAAGTGAAAGGAAAAAAAAAAAAGAGAACCCCTTGCACGATGGAGAGAACGCTCGGCATGCTGGGTCATCTCGCTTATGTACCCGAACATTAACTTATGTAAGCGTCGATGAAAGTGCGGGGAATAATATCAATCAATGGCCCTGAAGTAGGAACCAAATGCCAGGAATAGTTCACCCTGTGAAACCCCCACGAATACTTGTCCCTCACCCTCAATAACCGTTAGCAATATAGGAATCAACTGATGGTCGGTTCTTACTACATCGCTAAGTAGGATATGACGAGATGTGGGAAAACGTATAACTTAACTTATGGATTAAATGTGTTCGGTCTTAAATTTCGCCTGTCTTTAGATCTCCGAATGTTGGATACACCAGTACTTGGTTTGTATATACCTTAGTTTTATGTTGTTATATGAGGGTGTTACTCCTATATATGTTGATTATACATATATATGTCCTACAATGCCATTGAAATGCTTAATATAAATCAATGGTTATATTACATACATGTACAAAGGACATAAATGGTACAGGTACATACGCAAAGAATAGTTTAGCTTAGAATCCTAGCTTTGGGAGTTAGGGGTGGGAGTTAGAATCTCCTTTCTTTGAGCAGTAGGGAGGACTTTAACCTCCGACATCCGGTTTACAAGACCGGCGCTCTTACGCTGAGCTACTAGTGCACGATCACCCGAGGGCTTTATTCTCGGCTCAGCCGGCCAGTGGGGCGAGGAGCAGGAAGAGGGAAAAATATAGGACGGATGCAATTTGGCCAATAATAATGTATGGGTGCTCTACGGGCATGCCCCCGATTCAGGTCAAGATAGCAACGTCCGCGATAAGGGTTCAGAACAAGAATTGTGTAACGGGGCGGAAGGTTAGTCCTCGCTGCTTGGAAGTGTGAAGGATGGGGACAACCATGAGCACAAGGATGGAGGCGAGGAGGGCTAACACGCCGCCAAGCTTGTTGGGGATGGATCGTAGAATTGCATAGGCAAACAGAAAATACCATTCTGGCTTGATGTGTGGTGGAGTGACCAGAGGGTTTGCGGGGGTGAAATTGTCAGGGTCGCCCAAGAGGTTGGGTGAGAACAAGGCGAGGGTTGTGAGACCAATAAGGAGAGCTGCAAAGCCTAGAAGGTCTTTATATGAAAAATATGGGTGAAATGAGATTTTATCAGCATCTGAGTTCAAACCGAGTGGGTTATTCGAGCCCGTCTGGTGGAGGAAAAGGAGGTGGACCAAAGTGGCACCTGCGATGACGAAGGGAAAGAGAAAGTGGAAGGCGAAGAACCGGGTGAGCGTAGCGTTATCAACTGAGAAGCCACCCCAAATTCACTGGACAAGAGAGCCGCCGACATACGGCACCGCGGACAGAAGGTTGGTAATGACGGTTGCACCCCAAAACGACATTTGTCCTCAAGGCAGGACATAGCCGACGAAAGCAGTCATTATCACAAGGAGGAGGAGAACAACGCCAACGTTTCACGTCTCTTTATAAAGGTAGGAGCCGTAATACAGGCCACGGCCGATATGCATATAGATGCAGATAAAGAAGAAGGATGCTCCGTTAGCATGAAGGTTACGAATAAGCCACCCGTAGTTGACATCCCGGCAAATGTGGCCAACGGAGGAGAAAGCAGTTGCGATATCGGAGGTATAATGTATGGCCAAGAAGAGACCCGTGAGGATCTGAATCACCAAGCAGAGGCCAAGAAGAGAGCCAAAGTTTCATCAGACGGAAATATTGGAGGGGGCTGGTAGATCAACCAGAGCATTATTTGCAATTTTTAGTAGGGGGTGGGTCTTTCGCAGGCTTGCCATTAAGGGTTCTTGTAGTTGAATAACAACGGTGGTTTTTCATGCCATTAGTCCTGGTTAAAGTCCTGGCAGGAATTATGACCTATATTATGTCCTTGTTCTTATTGGGGTTGGTGTTAGGGTTAGTCGCTGTTGCTTCCAACCCGTCCCCCTACTTTGCTGCTTTAGGGTTAGTAGTTGTAGCGGGAATGGGGTGTGGGGTCCTAGTGGGGCATGGGGGCCCGTTCTTATCGCTAGTCCTGTTCTTAATCTACCTAGGCGGGATGTTAGTCGTATTTGCATATTCGGCAGCCTTGGCTGCTGAGCCTTTCCCGGAAGGGTGGGGAAGCCGACCGGTTGTAGCATACATGGTACTATACGTAATCGGGGTGTGCCTGGTGTCTAGCGCGGTCTGAGGTGGTTGGTACGAGTCGTCATGAGTGCCGGCCGATGAGTTGGGGGAATTCTCCACATTTCGGGGAGATATCGGAGGGGTGGCGATAATGTATTCGTCGGGAGGGGGGATGCTAGTGCTCAGTGCGTGGGTGCTGCTGCTCACGCTGTTTGTTGTTTTAGAACTGACGCGGGGGTTGAGTCGAGGGACCCTCCGGGCGGTCTAGAAGGTGGCCATAAGAAGGGCGAGAGTGAGGGAAAGAAGGAAGAGGGCCAAATAGGTCTTAATCAAGCCTTGTTGCGCATTGCTCGTTGTAGTTACTAGGGGGATGTTCGAGGAAGCGATGGCCTTGGGGCCAACTTTCTCGATCCAGGTCTGGTCAAGCATTTGGCTGGCGACTGCCTGCCCTAGTACAAGGTTGAGTTTAGGTGCGGCCCGGTGAACAATAGAAGGAAAGAAGCCGAGCATGTTGGAGAAGTGGTGGGGGGCCAGGCGGGGTGTTTTTTGGAACTGCTTGTTCGTCAACGACGCTAGCTCCAGGGCGAGGAGAAGGCCAAGGACTGTGACCAGAAGAGCAGCTAGCTTGAGAAGCGGGGGCATAGTCATGATGGGGGTCTTCAGTGGGATAACGCTCGAGGTAATCAAAAGACCAGCAACTACACTGCCCCATGCGAGCCGCTTGATGGGGTTAATAACTGCTGGGTTGTTCTCATTAATAGGGGAAAGTGAACTAAACCGCGGATGACCCATAGACACGAAAAAGACCACTCGAAGGCTATAAATTGCTGTGAAGGAGGTGGCTAGAAGGGTAAGAACGAGGGCCCAGGCGTTTAGGTGCGATGTGTTCAGGGCTTCAATAATTGCATCCTTCGAGAAGAAGCCAGCAAGGAAGGGCGTGCCCGTGAGGGCAAGGCTCCCGATTGTGAGACAAGAAGAGGTGAAGGGGGTGAGATGGTGCATGCCCCCCATCTTACGGATGTCCTGCTCGTCATTCAGGCTGTGGATTACTGACCCGGAGCAGAGGAAAAGCATCGCTTTAAAGAAAGCGTGGGTGCAAATGTGTAAGAACGCCAGCTGAGGCTGGTTGAGGCCGATAGTCACTATTATCAAGCCTAGCTGGCTGGATGTCGAGAAGGCAACAATCTTTTTGATATCATTCTGGGTCAAGGCACATGTGGCTGTGAACAGTGTGGTTAGTGCCCCCAAACAGAGGCAGGTAGTGAGGGCAGTCTGGTTGTTCTCAAGAAGGGGGCTCATGCGGACGAGTAAAAAAATACCAGCAACGACCATGGTGCTGGAGTGTAGTAGGGCAGAGACCGGCGTAGGACCTTCCATGGCAGCGGGAAGCCAGGGATGAAGCCCAAACTGGGCAGACTTGCCGGTGGCGGCAACAATCAGCCCTAGGAGGGGGAAAGTAAGATCAAACCCCTTAGAGGTTGCAAAGATCTGTTGTATCTCCCACGAGTTTAGGTTCATGGCTATCCATGCTATGGCGAAGATTAAACCGATATCCCCCACACGGTTGTAAACAACGGCCTGAAGAGCCGCGGTGTTAGCGTCAGCTCGCCCGTACCACCACCCAATAAGGAGAAAAGACATGATGCCGACTCCTTCCCACCCAATAAACAATTGAAACATATTGTTGGCCGTTACTAGAACAACCATAGCAATAAGGAAAACCAGAAGGTATTTGAAAAACCGGTTTATGTTAGGGTCTGCATGCATATACCAGGATGCAAACTCTAGGATAGATCATGTGACATATAGGGCAATAGGGGTAAAAATGACCGAGTAGTGATCGAACTTAAGACTAATGTTAACATCAAAACAAGTTGTATTTATTCAGCTCCATGAGGTGATGACGGTCTCTGCCCCCTCATTAAAAAATAAGAAGAGAGGGAGAAGGCTGACAAAAAAGGCCAGCTTCACTGCTGTCTTAACATGCGAGATAGCCCAGCCAGGGGCTTGAGCACGGGGGGTTAGGGTTGAAAGTACCGGATAGGCCAACAGTGTAAAAATAAGGATCAGACTGGAGGTTATTATTAGGGAAGTGGGGTGCATAGCTACTACTTGGATTTGCACCAAGAGTTTTTGGTTCCTAAGACCAATGGATGAGCTGTTATCCTTTAGAAGCGACCCGAGTGAGCCTTGGGGTTCAACCAAGGTCGGGGAGATTAGCAGTCTCCGTTGCTAGCGAGCCTCCCTCGGTGGGTAAGGGGGCTTTAACCCCTGTCTTTAGAATCACAATCTAATATTTTTCTTAAACTATACCTACATGTAGCTCATCCCCAGATTAGCTCAGGCTTTAGAACAAGCAGAAGTAGTGGAACAAGATGGAGGGCTATGAGAAGGTGTTCCCGGGTGTGAGAGGGGTCCAGTGCAATAACATGTGCTGGAAGAGGGCCCCGTTGGGTTATGAGGAACATGTAGAGGGAGTAGCTCGCGGTAATAAGGGTCCCCGCCCCTGTTAACACAAGGGTTCATCAGGACCAGTTAAATATAGAGACAATAATCATGATCTCCCCCATAAGATTGGGGAGAGGGGGGAGTGCTAGGTTTGCAAGACTTGCAACAAACCATCAAGTTGTTATTAGGGGGAGGACCATTTGTAAGCCCCGTGCCAGAAGCATGGTCCGACTGTGCGTTCGCTCATAGTTCGTGTTGGCGAGGCAGAAAAGTGCTGAAGATGCGAGGCCATGGGCAATCATAAGAATGAGGGCCCCACTGAAACCCCAGGGCGTTTGGATAAGAATGCCGCCAACGACCAAGCCCATGTGGCTCACGGAGGAATAAGCGATAAGGGACTTCAGGTCCGTTTGGCGGAGACAAATTGAACCAGTCATAATGACGCCCCAAAGGGCAAAAACGATAAAGGGGTAGCTCAGTTCCTGGGTTAAAGGGTCTAGCATGGCAACCATTCGTATTATCCCGTAACCGCCCAGTTTCAGAAGCACTGCAGCAAGGACTATCGACCCAGCAACGGGGGCTTCAACATGTGCTTTGGGAAGCCAAAGATGAACGCCGTACAAGGGTATCTTCACCAAAAATGCAAGAAGGCAGCCCGCTCACCAGAGTTTATCCCCGTAAGACACAAGTTGGGTCGGTCCGGAGTACTGGAGGGTTAAGAGAGAGAGGGTGCCAGCACTGTTTTGAAGTAGGAGGAGGGCGACCAGGAGAGGCAGAGACCCAGCCAAAGTGTAAAAAAGAAAGTAGATGCCTGCGTTTAATCGCTCGGTTTGATTCCCCCAGCGGGTAATAATAATCAGCGTGGGGATAAGAGTGGCCTCGAACATAACGTAGAACATAATAATTTCGGTGGCCCCAAAGGCCAGGATGAGAAAAATCTGGAGGGAGGCAAGCAGGGTGATGTAAGTCCGTTGGCGATTTAGGGGTTCGAGGGTCGTATGGTTCTGGCTTGCCATAATTATGAGGGGAAGCAGCCAGCAAGTCAGGACAAGGAGGGGGGTGGATAAGGGGTCGGTTGCCATATAGCTATTGAGACAGGACCAGCCCGTTTCGGACGTGTTAGCTAGTCAAGATAGGCTAAACAATGCAACTACCAAACTCTGAGTAAGGGCCGTAGGTCAGAGCCATTTCGGCTTAGCTATTCAAATAGTGGGGACGAGCATAAGAGTTGGGATTAGAATCTTTAGCATTGTAACAGGTTCAAGCTTTGTAGGTGGTCTGTGCCGTGTGTTCGTGCGGTGGCTACCAGAAGGGCGAGGCCGGCACTTGCTTCACAAGCCGAGAATGCTAGCAAAAGCATGGGGGCTGCGGAAAAACTCGTGGAGCCTAGCTGCAAAGTCCATAAGGAGAGAGCAATAAACAGAGAAAGTATCATACCTTCTAAGCAGAGAAGGGCGGAAAGTAAGTGGGTGCGATGGAAAGCTAGGCCAGCTAGTCCTAGTATGAAAGCCGATGAGAAGGCAAAGTGAACGGGGGTCATTAGGTAGTTATGGACTTTAACCATAAGTTTTTGAGCCGAAATCAAAGGTTTTTCTTAAACTAATTGCCTATTCAGCTCACTCTAGGCCCCCCTGAAGCCATTCGTACATCAAACCCAGGGTGAGGAGGGCTAAAACTGCTGTAGCTCATAAGAATGTTAGCAGGGGGGATGCTAGTTGATCCCCTCAGGGTAGGGGGAGTAAAAGAGCAATCTCTAGGTCAAAAAGCAAAAACAGAATTGCGACCAAAAAAAATCGTAGTGAAAAGGGGAGTCGGGCTGATCCGAGCGGGTCAAACCCGCACTCATAAGGTGAGAGCTTTTCGTGGTCGGGGGTCATTTGAGGAAGTCAAAAAGACACAAGGGCTAGAATAATGGAAAGAGCTGCGGTAATAGAAATTACGGTTGTAACTAAATTCATTATCTTTCCTTGGAGTCTAACCAAGACCGGGTGATTGGAAGTCACTTATACTAACTTAGTACTAGAAAGATTAAGATCCTCATCAGTAGATGGAGATGTATAGGAATAATCAGACAACATCTACGAAGTGTCAGTATCAGGCGGCTGCCTCAAACCCGAAGTGATGTTCGGATGTAAAATGATAACGAATTTGACGGAGTAGACAAACTGCTAGGAAGGAAGACCCGATGATGACGTGTAGTCCGTGGAAGCCGGTGGCAACAAAGAAAGTAGAGCCGTATACGCCGTCCGCAATTGTAAATGGGGCTTCGTAGTACTCCATTCCTTGAAGAAAGGTGAAATAAAAACCAAGAAGAATGGTTAATGTGAGGGATTGAATAGCCTGTTTCCGCTCACCTTCTATAATACTATGGTGAGCTCATGTGACGGTAACACCAGAGGCAAGAAGAACGGCTGTATTAAGCAGAGGTACTTCGAAGGGGTCAAGGGTGGTGATACCTGTGGGCGGTCAGCACCCGCCCAGTTCAGGTGTCGGGGCAAGACTTGCATGGTAGAAAGCCCAGAAAAATCCAAGGAAAAAGAAAACTTCTGAGGTGATGAAAAGAATTATTCCGTAGCGAAGACCTTTTTGAACTGGAGGTGTGTGATGGCCCTGAAAGGTGCCTTCCCGTACGATATCTCGCCACCACTGATACATGGTGAGGAGAAGAAGGGCTGCCCCAAGGGTCATTAAGGTTGTGGATTGGAAGTGGAACCAGGTTGCGAGACCTGATGTCATCAATAGGGCAGCAACTGCGCCTGTTAAAGGCCAAGGGCTGGGGTCAACTATGTGGTAGGGGTGTGCTTGATGGGCCATTAAACGTTTTCTTGAAGATAAAGTGTTAAGAGGAGGACAAACACGTAGGCTTGAATTATGGCGACAGCGATCTCTAAGAGGGTTAAGAGAACGAGGACTGTAGATGTCAAAATAGCCACAGCAGGCATGAGGGGCAATAATACGAAGGCAGCCGTAGCGATCAGTTGGATAAGAAGATGGCCAGCTGTTAAGTTTGCGGTTAACCGGACCCCAAGGGCGAGAGGTCGAATAAACAGGCTAATCGTCTCAATGATAATGAGTACTGGGATCAGGGGGCCGGGGGTGCCTTCCGGTAGCAGGTGGCCCAATGCGTGGGTTGGTTGATTTCGTATTCCGATAATGACGGTTGCAAGTCAAAGAGGCGTCGCAAGCCCCAAGTTAAGGGAAAGTTGGGTGGTGGGGGTAAAAGTGTAGGGAAGAAGTCCGATCATATTCAGGGTAATTAAAAAGATTATCAAAGAAGTTAAAAGAGCAGCCCATTTGTGCCCCCCGAGGCTTAAGGGAAGAAGAAGCTGCTGTGTAAAGCGATTAATAAACCAGCCCTGAAGGGCAAGAAAGCGGTTATTTAATCACCGTGTTGTAGGTGTAGGGTACAAAATTCAAGGGAGGGTTAAGGCTAGGGCCATCAAAGGAATACCTAAGTATGTGGGGCTCATAAATTGGTCAAAGAAGCTTAGTGTCATGGTCAGGTTCAGGGTTCTGCTTTAGGTTTTTCGGTGCTCTGAAGTGTTGGCTCGTTCGGGAAAGTGTGGGCCAGCACTTTTGGGGGGATAATGGTCAAAAAAACTAGTCATGAGAAGACTAGGATTGCAAATCAAGGCGCGGGGTTGAGTTGAGGCATGTCGCTAGGGGTGGTTGGGAGGCACCAATCTTTAGCTTAAAAGGCTAACGCTAGACCCCGTTTAGCTTCTTAGCGAGGCGTCTTCAAGTATTCGGGACGATCAGTTTTCAAAGTGTTCTAGCGGGACTGCTTCGACTACAATAGGTATGAAGCTATGATTTGCTCCACAAATCTCAGAGCATTGGCCATAGAAAACACCTGGTCGGGATGCAATAAAGGCGGTTTGATTGAGCCGGCCTGGGACCGCATCCATTTTAACACCAAGGGCTGGAACTGCTCATGAGTGAAGAACATCATCGGCGGAGACTAAAACCCGGATTGGGGATTCTACAGGAATGACCATTCGATGGTCCGCCTCTAGGAGACGAAACTGGCCGGGGGTGAGGTCCTGGGTAGGAATTATGTATGCGTCAAATCCGAGGTCTTCGTAGTCTGTGTATTCGTAGCTTCAATACCATTGGTGACCAACGGCTTTGATTGTAAGAAGGGGGTTGTTGATCTCATCCATAAGGTAAAGAATGCGGAGGGAGGGAAGGGCAATGAGGATAAGAATAATTGCGGGAAGAACAGTTCAAATGATTTCAATCTCTTGGGAGTCTAGGATATATTTATTGGTTAGTTTGGTGGAAACTATAGCCACAATAATGTAAAGCACTAAAGTGCTAATTAAGAAGACGATTATTAGGGCGTGGTCGTGAAAATGAAGAAGTTCTTCTATTACAGGTGAAGCTGCATCTTGAAATCCTAGCTGTGAGGGATGGGCCATTGAAGGGAGGCAAGACACGCGGGAATTTAACCCGCAACTCTGCCTCGACAAGGCGGTGTAATGTACCTTTTTACTAGTGTCTTATAAAGAAAGTGACAGAGCGGTTATGTAGTTGGCTTGAAACCAACCCATGGGGGTTCGACTCCTCCCTTTCTCGTTAGTTTGATTGAACTTGAACAAATGCAGGCTCCTCAAAAGTGTGGTAAGGGGGAGGGCAGCCGTGTAGTCACTCCACATTAGTTGTTGTGAGTTCTACTGCGAGAACTTCTCGTTTAGCAGCAAATGCTTCTCAGATGATAAACAAAAACATAATCACCGCAACTAAGGAGATTAGCGACCCAATTGAGGAGACAGTATTCCAGAGGGTGTACGCGTCTGGGTAGTCGGAGTATCGACGAGGTATTCCGGCAAGACCTAGGAAATGCTGGGGGAAGAAGGTTAAATTAACACCTGCAAATATTACGCCGAAGTGAATTTTTGTTCAAGTACTATGCAGAGTATACCCCGAGAATAAGGGGAATCAGTGTACGAAGCCGGCAACAATAGCAAAGACAGCCCCCATGGACAGGACGTAGTGGAAGTGGGCGACTACATAATAAGTGTCATGAAGTACAATGTCAAGAGAGGAGTTGGCAAGGATAATCCCCGTTAGACCGCCCACCGTAAAGAGAAAAATAAAACCGAGTGCTCAGAGAAGGGGGGTTTCTCATTTAATAGAGCCCCCGTGAAGAGTTGCGAGCCAGCTGAAAACCTTCACTCCGGTGGGAATTGCGATAATTATTGTGGCGGAGGTAAAATAAGCTCGTGTGTCTACATCTATCCCGACTGTGAACATGTGGTGGGCCCAAACGATAAACCCTAAAAGACCGATGGCCATCATTGCTCAAACCATGCCTATATAGCCAAAAGGTTCTTTTTTGCCTGAGTAGTAAGCAACAATATGTGAAATTATTCCGAAGCCCGGGAGAATAAGGATATATACCTCAGGGTGGCCAAAAAATCAGAATAGGTGTTGGTAGAGAATCGGGTCACCTCCTCCTGCGGGGTCAAAAAAGGTGGTGTTAAGATTTCGGTCCGTCAGGAGCATTGTAATACCGGCTGCAAGCACGGGGAGTGAGAGGAGCAAGAGGACGGCTGTAATTAGCACAGATCAAACGAAGAGGGGTGTTTGGTACTGAGAAATGGCAGGTGGTTTTATGTTAATAATGGTTGTGATAAAATTAATAGCCCCAAGAATTGAAGAAATTCCTGCTAAGTGAAGAGAAAAGATTGTTAAGTCAACAGAGGCCCCCGCGTGTGCCAAATTGCCAGAGAGGGGTGGGTACACCGTCCACCCTGTGCCCGCCCCCGCCTCTACCCCAGAAGAGGCAAGGAGGAGGAGAAAGGAAGGAGGGAGAAGCCAAAAACTCATGTTGTTTATTCGAGGGAATGCTATGTCTGGTGCTCCGATCATCAGAGGAATGAGCCAGTTTCCAAAACCTCCAATCATGATTGGTATTACTATAAAGAAGATTATTACGAATGCATGTGCTGTAACAATTACATTATAAATCTGGTCGTCGCCTAGTAGAGCGCCGGGTTGGCTTAGCTCTGCTCGAATGAGGAGGCTTAGAGCCGTGCCCACTATTCCGGCTCATGCACCAAATACTAGATAAAGGGTGCCAATGTCTTTGTGATTAGTCGAGAAAAATCAGCGTGTGATGGCCACAGGTAGGATGGCTGAGTGCCTAAGCGGTGGATTGTAGTCCCATAGACAGAGGTTTAAGTCCTCTTCTTACCAAGCCCTAAGGTGTTAAACACATAAGATTGCAAATCTTAAGAGGCAGACTAAACCCTGCTAGGGCTTTCCCCCGCCTCTAAACGCCTGACAAGGCGGGGGAAAGTAGGTTGATGCCCGCTGGTTTGAGCGCTTAGCTGTTAACTAAGAATTTGCAGGATCGAGGCCTGCCGACCTAGAAAGGCTTTAGCTTAATTAAAGTGCCTGCTTTGCATGCAGGAGATGTGGGGTAGTATCTCGCAAGTCTTATCAGGGGCTGGGAGATTTTCACTCCCGCTTAGGGCTTTGAAGGCCCTTGGTCTGGTGCTAGCCTAAGCCCCTTAGATGGTGAGGAGTGCTACAGCGGCGGGGGTCAGAGGGAGGAGTAGAAGGGCCGCCGTTGTCGAAGTAGCAACAGGCAAGGTAAGTTGGGACGATGAAAAGCGCCAGGGGGCCACGCCAGTAGCACTATTAGGGGACATGGTGAGCGTTATTGCGTAGGAGAGACGCAGGTAGAAGTACAGGCTAAGAAGGGCGGCCAGGGCGGCAAGCGTTGCAGTAACAGCAAGGTCTTGTTTGGCAAGCTCCTGTAAAATTAGTCACTTCGGCATAAATCCTGTAAGAGGGGGAAGGCCACCTAAAGAGAGCAGGACGAGGGGGGCGAGGGCTGTGAGGGCGGGGGTCTTTGCTCAAGAGGTAGCAAGAGTGTTGACGGTGGTGGAGGTGTTCAACTTGAATACAAAAAAGGTCGAAGATGTCATAACAAAATATGTGAGGAGCGCGAGAATGGTTAGGGAAGGGGAGAATTGTATAACAAGGATCATCCAGCCCAGATGCGCGATGGAGGAATAGGCAAGAATCTTCCGCAGCTGGGTCTGGTTTAGCCCGCCCCAGCCGCCGACAAGAGTAGAGGCAAGGCCTAGGACAATAAGAAGAGAGGAGTTGGCGGGTTGGATTTGCAGGAGTAGTGCAAAGGGAGCCAGCTTTTGTCATGTAGACAGGATCAGCCCTGTGGTAAGATCTAGCCCCTGAAGTACCTCGGGCAGCCAAGCATGGACTGGGGCAAGCCCGACCTTCAATGCGAGGGCAAGGGTAACAAGGGCGATGGGCAGCGGGTGGGATATTTGCTGAATGTCCCATTGTCCGGTCATTCATGCGTTGGTGGTGCTCGCAAAGAGGAGCATTGCAGCTCCGGTGGCCTGTGTAAGAAAATACTTTGTAGTGGCCTCAACAGCCCGGGGGTGGTGGTGCTGCGCTATCAGTGGAATAATAGCGAGGGTGTTCATTTCAAGGCCCATTCATGCGAGAAGCCAGTGGGAGCTGGCAAAGGTAATTGTAGTTCCCAGGCCCAAACCAAAGAGCAGGGTGGCTAAGATGTAGGGGTTCATTAGCAAAGGAAGGAGTCTAACCAACATGTTTGGGGTATGGGCCCAAAAGCTTAATTAGCTGACTTTACTAGGAAGTGGTGTAGTGGAAGCACTAAGAGTTTTGATCTCTTGAGGTAGGGTTCGAACCCCTTCTTTCTAAGGAGTTGGGGGGACTCTAACCCCCATGGTTCACTCTATCAAAGTGGCCCTCTGCTTCAGGCACAACTCCTTGCTTACGTTTGTGGGGGCAGGCCTGCAAAGGCAATGGGGAGAGCAAGGTGTCAAATAACGAGGGCCAATGTTAGAGGAAGAAAATTCTTCCAGATTAAATGCATGAGTTGATCATACCGAAACCGGGGGTAGGAAGCTCGCACCCAGAGGAAAACAACGGACAGAAGGGCCGCCTTGGTCATCAGATTAACGGCCGTTAATTCCGGGAGCGAAGGGATGTGGGAGGCGCCCAAGAAGAGTGTGGCGGAGAGGGTGTTTATAAGTAAGATGTTGGCGTACTCTGCGAGAAAGAAGAGGGCAAAAGGGCCCCCTGCGTACTCAACATTAAAACCCGAGACTAGTTCGGATTCACCCTCGGTAAGGTCAAAAGGCGCCCGGTTGGTCTCAGCTAATGTAGAGATATACCACATGGCCGCGAGAGGCCAGGCAGGGAGAATTAGTCATACGCTCTCTTGAGCAACATTAAAGGTTTGAAGAGTAAAACCGCCCGTGAAGATGATGATGTTTAGAAGAATAAGGCCAAGACTAACCTCATAGGAAATAGTCTGAGCAACCGCCCGAAGGGCCCCAATAAGGGCGTACTTTGAATTAGATGCTCAACCTGAGCCGAGAATAGAGTACACGGCCAGGCTAGATAGAGCAAGGATAAACAAAATCCCAAGGTTAAGATCAATCACGGGGTACGGGAGGGGCATGGGGGCCCAGAGGGTGAGGGCCAGGGTAAGAGCTATTATGGGTGCAAGCAGAAACAAGATTGGGGAGGAGGTGGAAGGGCGAACGGGCTCTTTAATGAAGAGCTTGAGGCCGTCTGCAATGGGCTGTAAAAGCCCATAAGGTCCGACAATATTCGGGCCTTTCCGCAGCTGCATGTAACCAAGTACTTTTCGTTCCAGGAGGGTGAGGAAAGCGACGGCCAGAAGAACAGGCACGATGAAGGTCAGGGGGTTAACAACGTGAGTAATGATTACGGATATCATAGTTGAGGAGGGGAGTTGAACCCCTGTAGAAAGGGCTTAGGTCTTTTGCAATTACCGGGCTCTGCCACGTCAACATGCCTTTTTCTTAGGCAGGAGGGCATGCCCTTTTGCCTATTTTAGTTGTCTTCACTAGGTAAGGGGGAGGCGTGCCTGGAGCATGGGCCTCCTCTTCTCGGTCCTTTCGTACTAGAAAAAAGCATTGCATAGATAGAAACTGACCTGGATTACTCCGGTCTGAACTCAGATCACGTAGGACTTTAATCGTTGAACAAACGAACCCTTAATAGCGGCTGCACCATTAGGATGTCCTGATCCAACATCGAGGTCGTAAACCCCCTTGTCGATATGGGCTCTAAAAGAGGATTGCGCTGTTATCCCTAGGGTAACTCGGTCCGTTGATCGGCGCTGCCGGATCTTACTGGTCAGAATTTCTGTTTACTAGAGCTGTCGCCCTTAGTTGTAGGAGGGGTGCTCCCATTCCACGTGGGGGTTTTCTAATTCCCCGCGGTCGCCCCAACCAAAGACATTAGGGCAGATTCCATTTGGTTTATTCCCTTATGCAGGACTATTAACATGATCTGCCTTGGTGTCTAAAGCTCCATAGGGTCTTCTCGTCTTATGTTTGTATTCCCGCTTCTGCACGGGAAGATCAATTTCACTGACTGGAGGGAGGAGACAGTTAAGCCCTCGTTATGCCATTCATACAGGTCTTCATTTAAAAGACAAGTGATTGCGCTACCTTCGCACGGTCAAAATACCGCGGCCGTTAAACTAATAGTCACAGGGCAGGCGGGACCTCTTATTTATTAAGTTTGCAAGAGGCGATGTTTTTGGTAAACAGGCGAGGCTTCATATGTTTGCCGAGTTCCTTCTCCTTCTTTTAGTCTTTCCCCGTAGGCACACCTGTGTGGGGTTAACGGTTGATTTCTGAATGTTCTTCTTGTTGTTTGATCTAGTATTCAGTGCCCTCTTTGACTGGGGCCGTTAATGGTCGGCGGGATGTCCGTTCCGACTTACACGTGTGCAGGGAGAGAGCCGGAGGCTCTCTTATTACTCATATCAGCATGGTCACTCCCATGCGGGCATGGGATGGCTCAGTATGTCTAGGGGGATAAGATTGTGTGATCAGAATAAGAAGGGTCAGGGGTATATCTGAGCTTTAACGCTTTCTAACGGGATGGCTGCTTTTAGGCCCACCCAAATATTTACCTTTGATTATTATGATCTTTACCCTCCTGGTAAAGTTGTGTCTTGGTTCAAAGGGGCTGTACCCCCTTTGACTAACTCTCCTGGTTTCTTAAGCATATCAATAGGGGTCAAACTAAGGTGAAAAGAGAAGCCAGGAGGCTGAACTTCTATTCATTTCTTGAGCAACCAGCTATAACTAGGTTCGGTAGGTCTGTCACCTCTACTCAAAGCTCTCCCCACTCTTTTGCCACAGAGACGGGTGTGCCCTATTAATAGGCTGTCTTGGAGTAGCTCACATAGTTTCGGGATGTCAAACTAAAGCACGCTTTGCTTGGATTACACTTGCTAAATCATGATGCAAAAGGTACGAGTGCTTATCTCTGCTTTTCTAGGCTTCACTGGGTTCTTTCACTTCTCTTTCAGCATTCCCTTGCGGTACTTTCTCTATTGCGCCGTTGTCCCTTTTCTATCACCTATACTAAGGGGGAAAAATGGTTTGTTTAATGTAAATACTGGGGTACTTAGGGGTTATTAACAGGGGTTTGTTGAAGTTGCTTGGGCGGGCTAGCTATAAGGCCTCAGGGCGACCCGACTTGCACGGATGACTTCTCAGTGTAAGGGAGATGCTTTTCTATCTTAGCCACGCTCTGATTTTTCCAAGTGCACCTTCCGGTACACTTACCATGTTACGACTTGCCTCCCCTTTGCGATGATTGTGGTTTAGTTAATTAAATTGTTGGGCTTGGGGAGAGTGACGGGCGGTGTGTGCGCGCTTCAGGGCCAATTTCAGCGGAACACTCTATTTCCTGCTTACTGCTAAATCCTCCTTCAGATGAACGTTTCAGTGCATCGTCCGTATTCGCTATGGTAGCGAATGTAGCCCATTTCTTCCCCCTCCATACGCTACACCTCGACCTGACGTTTTGGGTTCTACCAGTTTTGCTTACTATTTAACCTTCACAGGGTAAGCTGACGACGGCGGTATATAGGCGGGGAAAACAAGGAAGGGTGAGGTTGAACGGGGGTTATCGGTTCTAGAACAGGCTCCTCTAGGTGGATCTAAAGCACCGCCAAGTCCTTTGGGTTTTAAGCTAATGCTCGTAGTCCCCAGGCGGATAGTGGGTGTATAATACTATCAATGTTTAGGGCTGGGCATAGTGGGGTATCTAATCCCAGTTTGTGCCTTAGCTTTCGTGGGTTCAGACTAAATAAAGCCACCTTCGTGGTTGAACTTCTTATCTTCGGGTGCGTATAACAGCCTTGAGGGTGTTCGGCTTTAGTACAAATTCAACTTAACCACTCTTTACGCCGATGTCTGTCAACTTGGGCCTCTCGTATAACCGCGGTGGCTGGCACGAGTTTTACCGGCCCTCTTAGCTTTGACTAAGTCAAGTTTTCACTTAGGGCTTAATGTCTATCACTGCTGAGTTCCCTTGAGGGTGTGGCTAAGCAAGGCGTCATGGGCTTGAACTAGGGTTGTGCCTGATACCAGCTCCTTGTTCCCGGGCGGGGAACTATTAGGGCATTCTCACAGGAGTGCGGATACTTGCATGTGTAAGTTTAGCTAAAGGTGATAGTAAAGTCAGGACCAAGCCTTTGTGCTTGCGGAGCTTTCTAGGGCCCATCTTAACATCTTCAGTGTTATGCTTTGGTTAAGCTACGCTAGC